TCATTGAGATTATAAAATTTTGAAGATACTTATTTCGGATGAACCAAGTCAATAGGATGAACTAAAAAAGTTCTGCATCATGAACTATGTACCGCGCACATCACCATCACTTAGATGGCTCCTAAAAAGTAACATAGAAAGAAATGAATAAAAAAAGAAAGTACAAAGAAATGAAAGAAAGGGGTCGGATTCTATTTGTAATGTATCTGAGATGAATTTTGACTATTCCCACCCCTCAACCTCCCTAGACTAGACTTTTGGGTTTTTCAACCAACTAATTTAACCTTTCGAATATGCGTGAAGTATTAACATTCTTTTTGGGAGCGCAGTAGTAAGAAAAAAAAGGAAACAAAATCGAAAATTATTCATTTTCTTTTACATACTATATATACATATATACATAGAATATACATATATTCTTTACTCATCTAGAAAGAGTATATCTCCAGACACTTAGATGGATAAATATGTATGATGATCTAGACTACTAATGAATATATATGTTGACCCATATTCATTTTAATGAATTTGTGGAATAGCTACTCATCCAAATGAATCATGTGCCAGGAACCAGATTTGAACTGGTGACACGAGGATTTTCAGTCCTCTGCTCTACCAGCTGAGCTATCCCGACCGTTCTTGGCGCATCATCCTCATTTTAAGAGATTACTTGAGTATATGTCAACTAAAAAGACGAAAAAAAAAGATTACTATTACAAAATCCAAGCCCTGGAATTTATTTGATCTTCAAAAATTTGTAAATTTCAGTACGAGTAATGTATTGTTAATCATTCAAACGAGGATTCTTTGCTCAAAGATAAGATGTTCATTTGTACGTTTATCATATATATTACATTACATATTCCAAACATATTCCACATATTCCAAGACTTGTGATAAGAAAAAGAAAAATTCCGCTCAGATCCGTTTGTGAAAGAATAGAATGAATAAGAAACATAACGAATTTCGAACCACTAAAAAAAAAAAAAGAGGGGATATAGGATACAAAATTAGGGAGTTAACGGACCTTTTGGGGATAGAGGGACTTGAACCCTCACGATTTATAAAGTCGACGGATTTTCCTCTTACTATAAATTTCATTGTTGTCGGTATTGACATGTAAAACGGGACTCTATCTTTATTCTTGTCCGATTAATCAGTTCTTCAAGAGATCTATCAGACTATGATGGAGTGAATTGGTTTGATCAATGAATATTCGATTCTTTGTTCAACTTGGAATTGATTCACATATTTGTCATATAAATATTAAAAAATAGAGATTCGGGGTTGTCATTAATCAATTGAGATAGTATTTCAGTACGTATACATATATATATATATGTGCATCCTTGATCCTTTCTTTTCTGGAGTTTCCATGGAAGGATTCCTTTACTAACGAAATGAAATGCCGTCAACTCCATTTGTTAGAACAGCTTCCATTGAGTCTCTGCACCTATCCTTTTATTATTCTCGCTTTCTGAACTCTTCTTTGTTTTCGGAAAACAGGATTTGGCTCAGGATTGCCCATTGTTAATTCCAGGGTTTCTCTGAATTTGAAAGTTCTCACTTGGTAGGTTTCCATACCAAGGCTCAATCCAATTAAGTCCGTAGCGTCTACCAATTTCGCCATATCCCCCCCTCCCTTTTTTTTCTTTGAGATTAGGATCTCATTAGGATGCTCTTTTCATTAAAATTATGAAAAATTATGCCGGATGAATTCATTAGATACCGATTCCTATACCGAAAAATGTTTCCCTCTATTTGATTTCTTTTATTTTATATCTTCTTTCATCTCTATTCTATCGGATACCCATATTTGGTCCAATCAGAAATGATTCTATCATTTCTGTATTCGCAATTCAATATAGATGGATATATACCACATATATATATATTTGATATGCCCCTCTTTCTATCATTTTTCTCATGCAATTTGTAATACTCGAACGGTCGATTCTTCTTTTTTCGTCTTAGTTTTCACCTTTCCGAATGAAAAGAGGGGAATGTTTCATTATGATCTGGATTGGGTCTTTCTTTTTCTTTCATTTGTTTTTATTCTTATCTTTTTTCCTTAGAGCGGACAGACCCTATACCCTATATAACATAATAACATAACTAAAAAGAACTAAAATGGAAATTTCTTAATCCAATCTTTTAGAATTCTAATGTATAAATCTATACAATACATATTAAATCTTAAATATTTAAATATAATATATTTAAATATAATATTTAAATATATATATATATATATTAATATTATATAAATTATTATTATTATTATATATATATATATTAATATTATATAAATTATTATTATTATTATATTATTATATTATATTATTATATAATATTTAGATTATATTATTATATAATATTTAGAATATTATATAAATATATAATATTATTATATAAAATATAAATAAATAATTTTATTAAATATTTTATTATATAAAAAATATGTTATTATATAATATATAAATTATATAATATATAAAAT